AGACAAAGTTATATACAAGTTGCTACCCCCCCTCGGTATTTCTTTAATTGAATTTCATTTGATTAGACGGAAGTTCCTTAAAAAGTTCCGCTTTCTTTAAAAGATTCTGAACAGTTCCTGTGGGTTGAGCACCCTTTTCAAGGAAATATAGAATAACAGGAACATTTAAATAAGTTTGATTTTTCATTGGATCATAAAAGCCCACTTTTATAAGATCTTTTCCTTCTCTTCGGGATCGAACATCAATTGCAACGATTCGATAGATGGCTCATTGGGATAGATGTAGATGAACAATACCCCCCCGAGAACCGTATAGGAAGTTTTCTCCTCGTACGGCTCGAGAAAAAATGATTTGATTCGAAGTTTTGTCTATGTATGCAATTCACATAAATTAAATGAAAAATGGGCCTATAAAATCAATTAGACTATGATTTCAGTCTTTTTTTTTCTTCCTGAAAAACGAAAAAGAAACCATTCGTACTCATAACTCAAGTTGGATAACTCCTCAAATAGTTCAAAGGAAAAATTTTTAATTTATTGAGTCGTCTTTACCCCCTTCTGTTTGTCTCGTTTAAAATTCTATTTGGATTCTTTAGTCTGATCCAGCTAGTGAGACTCTCGAGACAATTAAAATGGTGTTTCCTTGTTGCTAGATCCTTTATCCTTAATTTAAAATCATTGGGTTTAGACATTACTTCGGTGCTTATTAATTCTTTCAAAATGGCAGCAACATACCCTTTTTTGATTTCTTTCTAGCAAAGAATCCTATGGACAGTTAATTCTCCGTGTGATACACGTTGAATCCAAAAAGTTTGATCAATTCCAACAAGTTTTGCGAAAACTTATTCGAATTGGATCCTTTCTATTTCTATATATTCCTTGCTATTTCTATATATATAGAAGATATATTTACGAAGTTGTTCCAATTGATTGGCATTAACCCTAGATCCTTGTCCCCGAGAAATGAATTAATCCTTTCTACTCGAGCTCCATCGTCGCCTATTTACAACCCAACAAAAAACGAAGGTTTCAAGTGTAACAGAACAAACAATGTCGAGCCAAGAGCACCCTCATTCCTAGACAAATTGAAAATGATGGATTTTTAATCCACAACGGACCGTGTCCTTCAAGTCGCACGTTGCTTTCTACCACATCGTTTCAAACGAAGTTTTACCATAACATTCCTCTAATTTGGAACCAGTATGGAATTGATTCAATCATGGAATCATGAATAGTCATTAGTTCAGCTGTCCATAGACATCGTAATCTAGGCTTTTTCTTCTATATTTCTATAATATTCTACTATGATATGTAGAACGATTTTTCTGAAAAAGTCTTAGCAAGAGAGCATATTTATAACATACATAAATAATAAGAATATATAGATAATAATATAGATAATAGAAAGAAATATATAAACGAATAACTTTTTGAATCTGCATCTTCAAATGACTCAATAAGATTGATTAAATGATTTCCTACTTTTTCAAAGATTCCAACTCATTCAAAATATTTATTCAAAATATTTTGAATTGAAATTGAAAAAGTTTCCTATTTCGACATCATTATTTAATATTTATTAAATTTGAAGAAAATTGGACAATAAATATCCGGTTTGACCTTCCTAGGAAGATAAGTCGACTCAGCACTGATCTAATTTCAAATAGATCAAAGAAAAGAAAAAAGAAATCCAATTTTTTCATGAAATGTATAAAAAAATGATGTAAGTTAAGATTTGAATTTTTATTCTTTTCATCTGACTACGAAAATCAAAATAAAAAAATAGGGAAGGTTTTTCGTATCTATTTCGTATCTATCAGATAGACTGAATAGTTGTCACTGTTATAGAATCTCTATAACAGTGAATTGAAATACTTAAATTTAAATAATGAAAGGATTACAAATCTTTTTTCACAAAACCCCCAAAATTATTGTCATTGAAATAAAACGATACATACCATATAAGCTAAACATTTGCTCATTTTATATGATTAAATTAAATGATTGATGTGTATTTTTTTTAACATGGAGTTGGGTAATATTTCAATAATCGACTCTTGTCATAATCATAAAGTAAATAAAATTCTTGTCATAAAGTGACTAAAATCAAAAGGATCGGATAAATCCCCCCCTACCTCAATCGTTACATAGATTCCCAATTTTTAATTAGAGCCAAACACAAAATACCTAAATAAAAATAAAACGCGATTCAAAGAAAAAACACTGACTCTATCACATATTTCTATATGATATGATATGGAACTTGATCATTTGTTAAGGAGATTCGAGAACAGACACGGATATTAAATATTAAAATTAATATGAATTCCTATTACTCCCCCACTTCTTTCTATCGGAATAATAAAGCATAAAAAATGGATATGCGCTGGGACGGAAGGATTCGAACCTCCGAATAGCGGGACCAAAACCCGTTGCCTTACCACTTGGCCACGCCCCATTTGAATTTCTAATCTACGCCAAGAAACAATAATCTTGGTAT